ACACCCTCTTCTTTTGTATTTCATTAATTGACTTTCCTTTAATTAAGACGAAATTCTCTAAAAACAAACACCCGCTTTCTTTAAAATATCATAAACAGTTCCTGTAGGTTGAGCACCTTTTTCAAGAAAAAATAGAATAGCAGGAATATTTAAATACGTTTGATTATTTATCGGATCATAAAAACCCACTTTCCGAAGATCTCTTCCTTCTCTTCGGGATCGAACATCAATTGCAACGATTCGATAAACGGCTCATTGGGATAGACGTAGATAAACTAGAACCCCCCCTAGAAACGTATACGAAGCTTTCTCTTCGTACGGCTCGAGAAATTAGAAGATATGTCTATGTATACAATTCGAATGTCAAATAGATCTATAAAAGCATTAAATCAAATAAATTAGACTAAGATTATTTAATACTTTTTTATTCTTCTTTTTCTTTATCAAAAAAAAAATCATTTGTATTCTCAAAACTCAAGTTGAGTAACTCGGAAATATGAAATAGCTCAAAAGAAAACCCTTAAGTATTTGATTTTTTGAGTGGTCTCTAACCCCTTTTTCTTTGTCTCATTTAGAATATATTTGGACTCCTTATTCTTGATCTAGTTGTCGAGACAATTAAAAAAAAAATATTTCCTTGTTCCAAAATATTTTATCTTTGCCTTGAATCATTGGGTTTAGACATTACTTCGGTGATTTTTAATCGTTTCAAAATGGCAGCAACACGGCCCTTTTTCTGATTTATTTCTATCAAAGAATCATAAACGGTTGATTCCCGCAAGATACACTTTTGATCAAAAGAGTTTCACTAATTCCAACAAATTTTCCTTTTTTGGATTTGAAACTTGCTCGAATTGGATCCTTTCGATTTAGAAATCGAAAATAGACTACACTTACGAAGTTGTTCCAACTTATTAATTGGCACTAACCCTAGATCCTTGCCCTGAGAAATGAATCAATACTTTCTACTCGAGCTACATCACATACTGTTTACACTACAACCCAAGAAAAAATGAGGTTTCGAGTGGAACAGAACAAAGGATGTCGAGCCAAGAGCACCTTCATTCCTATATAATAAAAAGGGTGGGTGTAAGAATCCACAACTGATCATGTCCTTCAAGTCGCACGTTGCTTTCTACCACATCGTTTCAAACGAAGTTTTACCATAACATTCCTCTAGTTTGGAACTGATATGTAATTGATTCAATTAGGGAATCATGAATAGTCATTTGTTCGGTCGTTCCATTGGTTTCTAAAGAAGTCTTAGAAAGAATTCACTTTAATCCTCGATTTTCTTTTTATTGGATGAATGCAATATTTTTATTTTATTTATTAATTTCTAAATATTAGGAAGAAAAAAGTTCTTTGTATTGAATCTACATTGCATCTTCAAGTAACTTGAGAGGATATATTCAACAATCTTAGACTTCTTCGAATATCAAATACTCATAAGAAATCATTCAATTCAAATAGTTATTGAATTGAAAAAAAACCTACCTGGATATCACTATTTGAATAAAGTTTTCCTAAAGATTGCATTTATCATCATAAATAATTCATCTTTGAATTAAACCTCAGTGATTAAAAAAATATAGATAGATAGAAAAAGAAATTTATTTCTTTTTTTCGTGGAGTGAATAAAAAAAAGTTGATGTAAAGGAAGATTTAGGCTCTTTTTCTTTGATTTCATACTGAAAAAGAAAATCATAAAAAAAAAGAATTCCCTCTATCAGATAGACTGAACAATTGTCATTGGAATGAATTATGAATATTCAATATAGAATATTTCAAATTAACGGATCCAAAATCTTTTTCAAAAAACCAAAAAACGTTATCACTGAAATAGAACGACAATAATACATTAAGCATTTCCTCATTTTACGCGTAGTTTCTTTGACTGGTGGGGGTTCGTTCAATAATTTTTATTTAAAGCAAGGGGAATAAAATATAGGATGTATGAATTACCCCCCTGTATATATTATTACATATATTTACAATTATATATGAGAACCAAATCAAATACGAAATGAAATACCTAAAAATGAGGTTCAAAGAAAATAGATACGTTATATGTATGTAACTTGATTATTTCTTAATCCAATTTGTACAAGCACAGCTAGTTAAATTGCTATCTTACATTGTTAATTAATTCTTATTATATGGGACGTAAGGCTTTTCGAAGTAACTAACTTAAACTTCAATATGAATATTCAATATTCAAAGTATAAGGGGATGGACATACGATGAAAAGCGCATTCAACCTCTTTTGCAACCCCCTTTTTTCTTTATTTCCAATTCTTCGAATCTAGATTCCTAGATCACAACTCGATTCAGTTTCATCTATATGTATCTTAGTTGAATTTAATTTGTGAAAAAATAGGATTTAAAGAAGAATAGAATCATTAAAAATCAGAAACAAGAATCACATAATATCCAATATTTAACTCTTAAAGAGTAGAGAAGGTAGTTCAAAAAGAAAACCTTTCTTTATTGTGATAATAGATATTTCTCTACTCTGTTTCTATCTATATATAGAATAGGTATTCCCTGGGACGGAAGGATTCGAACCTCCGAATAGCGGGACCAAAACCCGTTGCCTTACCACTTGGCCACGCCCCATTTCAATTTCTATTCAATACTACTAAACAGTAGTATTGTTTTTGGTTGTTCGTCAATTCCAATCGAAAATAAATATCTATGGACTCTATTGTTCCTAGGGTTTTGACACGTGTAGATATACAATGAAGCTGAATTTATTGATCATTACATATAATTCAATTAAGATATTGTATAAAAGTATGATTTCTTCTATTCTTTTTTGAGAATTGAAGGATTTTTGATTGGGTGAGTTCAAAGAAGGATTTTTTGGTATCCCTTACTTTTTTTTTTCATTTTTAAGGGATATCAATTATCAATAACAATAACTTAATCAAAATACAATTATCTCCAAGTCCAAGAAAAAAAAAATGTTTGTTATGCTTAATATCTTTAGTTTGATCTGTATCTGTCTTCATTCCACCCTTTATTCAAGTAGTTTTTTCTTAGCCAAATTGCCTGAGGCCTACGCTTTTTTGAATCCAATCGTAGATTTTATGCCAGTAATACCCCTTCTCTTTTTTCTCTTAGCCTTTGTTTGGCAAGCTGCTGTAAGTTTTCGATGAGATCTTTAATACTGTCCTAGACATGATTTATTCGAAAAAAAAAATTGGAACAATGGATAAGATCGGATAAGTCTTACAGCATGAACCCTCGATTCAAACAATTCTTAGATAGCTGCAAAAAATCTGACTCCCCTCTTTCCTTTCCTCATTCGGATTCTTTTTCATTTATTGAAAAACCCTTTTAGAGTCATTTCAAAATAGGAAAGATTTTTTTTTAATGAAAGACTCGACTCTTATTCCAAATGAATTTCTGAAAATTCTTTTTTTTTTTTGATTTCGAGAAACCATTTTGTTTATTGGTGTCAAAATAGGATATGGGGTATAAAAATGGAGAATCTATTCTCTTTTTTTTTTGAAAAAAAAAGATCTTGGAGATTGTGTAATGCTTACTCTCAAACTCTTTGTTTACACAGTAGTGATATTTTTTGTTTCTCTCTTCATCTTTGGATTCCTATCTAATGATCCAGGACGTAATCCTGGACGTGAAGAATAAAAAGGCCTTTCTTTTTACTTGCTTAATTTTTCAATGTTCTTACTTAGGATTTTATCTATTGTACATCCTTATTTATTATATGAAATAAAACAAAAACAAAGGAAAGGTTTTGAAAAAAAGAATAAATAAAATAACAAGTCATCAACGGAAACGGAAAGAGAGGGATTCGAACCCTCGGTACGAAAAACTCGTACAACGGATTAGCAATCCGACGCTTTAGTCCACTCAGCCATCTCTCCCAATTGAAAAAGGATAATTACTATCTTACATTACACAAAAAGTAAGGCTTGAAAAAAAGCCTTTCTTTTCTTTATCTCTCTTTATTTTTTTTTACTCTATTAATATATACAACTTTAATATATACTACTTTTATAAGCAATCCCATTTAGATAAAGAAATGGTTCTAAAGAGATATTTCGAATAAAAAAAAAAGAAAAAAGCAAGAATACCTCTTCTTCCGAAAGAGCTTTTTTTCTTTTCACGGCCTGGCCTGGTCAGTACCTAGCCGGGCCATTTTTTGTTCCATTCCAAATCATAGATATAGATAAAATGATTTGTTTGAAAACAAAAATGTTTATTATTGATTATTGAAACAACAATCAGAAGAAGGGATCTTTCCATTCCTATGATATGGAATTTCATTCTATAGAATCAAAGTGTCATTTTTTATTATTATTATTCTTTCTTTTCTTATTTTTTTTCCTTTACTGGAAAAAAAGAAAAAAAAATAAGGAACTGTGGATTGTTGTGCAATGCATTCTTATGTCATAACATAAATAGTTTTATCGAGCCCTATCTGTTCTGTCAAAAATCCTCCAGCAAAAGAAAGAACTTGTTCTTTATTCTTTATTTAAATTTTGAATTAGGAGTGCTCTTTTACTAATCTGATTAGGTTTACTGACAAAACCAAAACAAACACGTCAATGCTATAATTTTCATCATTATTTTGTTTTGGATCCTATCTTGATTACGTCCGATTACCTTTTTTTGTTCGACAAAAGTTGCATTTATATACAATAATCCCATTGTAGCGGGTATAGTTTAGTGGTAAAAGTGTGATTCGTTTTATTAATCCCTTTTATAGTTAAGGGATCCCTCGGTTTGATTTGATTCATATTCCGAAGAAAAACTTTATTTCTTAAAAGGATTTAATCCTTTACCTCTCAACGAAGGATTCGAGGAAAAATATACATTCTCGTGATTTGTATCCAAGGGTCAATTAAAAATGGAAAATTGGATTATTTAATTGCGAAACATAATTTTTTTTTTGAATTGGATCAATACTTCCAATTTAATGAGTATTAGTAAAGGATCCATGGATAAATATAGAAAAGCGTATTTCTAAT